TTAAGTAATTGTCGTTCTGTAAGACCATAATGAAAACGCAATTTTTGCTTTTCTTCTAGACGAATACGATATTGAGATTTTTTCCCGGAACGTGATGGATTTCTAAGATCATCACGTACAACTTTAGGACTTTTCTTAGTTAGTCCTGGTAAAGCCCCCAGACGGCGTATTTTTTTGCAACGAGGTCCTCGGTAACGCGACATAAAGACTCCTTTTTTTTTTTAAAGTTGTATTTTACAGAATAAACCTAAACGAAAACTGAACTACATGAAGCGAAGTTTACTGAAGTAGTAGTGGTGTACTTGTCCTATATAATTCCTATATAATATAATAAAGAAGAGTAAAGAAGAATGAAAAAATGGGAGAAATAGTCAGACTTTCTATTACTATTATTATTATATATAAAATCCTTTTCCTGGCCTAGTTGGGATTGGGAGTTCCTATCCTATAAGTTAATAAATTGATTAAGGGGGAAGAAACTTTTTTCAATAGTCTTTAATTTCCAAGAGACATTATCCATTTTTCAAAACAAAAATGGAATAAAAAACGAAAAATAGGGAAAAGCCCGCTATCGGAATCGAACCGACGACCATCGCATTACAAATGCGATGCTCTAACCTCTGAGCTAAGTGGGCCCCACATAATCAAAATTTTCTATACATAGGAATTCAATACACTTATAGTATTAGTTTATAGTGTAGTGTCTATAGAAATCTAGTAGAATAATAGAAAAAATGTAAAATCTAGAATTCTTTTTTTAAGAAAATAAATAGTGATTATAGTATAGAACATAATGATTCATATTTTGATAGTCAATCTTAAATAGTTGTTTGTAGTATAGTGAAATTGGATTTTTTTATTCCGTTGGAAATTCTTTTTAGTACACCTCTTTGGTTATAATTATATTAGTTTTAGTCGAGTTATATTAGTTATAGTAGAATTTTAGTAGAATTCTACTTTTTTCTATTTTTTTCGAAGAAGTTGAATTATTTACTTAGTTATAAGTTATAACTAATCGGACATTCCTCGGCTTTCGCCCGTGAAGGGGGCAGTTAAGAAAAAAAAGAATCGATCGTTCAAATATACCAACTTACACGAGATAAGTTGTAGTAATAGAAACATATATAGAGGGTATATATCAATCTATATTGAATTGCCGATATACCAATGATAAAATCCAATTTGATTGGAGCAAATACAGGTTTTCCTATAGCTAAGAAAGAAAATCTTTTTTTAGAGTTAGAGATAGTAATCGATACCTAAAAAATGCAAAGGTTCCTGTAGAGATGAAAAAAAAAAAAAGGATATCCTAACGAGATACTAATCTCAAAACAAAAGGGGAGGGGGATATGGCGAAATCGGTAGACGCTACGGACTTAATTGGATTGAGCCTTGGTATGGAAACTTACTAGGTGATAACTTTCAAATTCAGAGAAACCCCGGAATTAATAAAAATGGGCAATCCTGAGCCAAATCCTGTCTTCTCCAAATAAAAGTTCAGAAAGCGAGAAAAAGGGATAGGTGCAGAGACTCGACGGAAGCTGTTCTAAAACAAATGGAGTTGACTGCGTTGGTAGATAAATTTTTTCATCGAAACTTCAGAAAGGATGAAGGATAAACGTATCTATTCTTCTATTCTATTGAATACTAAAATATCTAAAAAAATGAATGACGGCCCAAGCCTGTATCTGTATTTTTTTAGATGAAAAATGGAAGAATTGGTGTGAATTGATTCCACATTCAAGAAAGAATCGAACATTCATTCATAAAATCGTCCCACTCCATAGTCTGATAGTTCTTTTTTAAAAGAACTTATTAATTGGACGAGAATAAAGATAGAGTCCCGTTCTACATGTCAATACCGACAGCAATGAAATTTATAGTAATAGGAAAATCCGTCGATTTTAAAAATCGTGAGGGTTCAAGTCCCTCTATCCCCAAAAGCCTATTCTCTGTCTATCCTACCCTTTACCCAAACTTACAACTTGCAAAGTTTAAAGACCTATGAAATGAAATTACATGCAGGACTTGGGGAAAACTTTGTAATTCCCCCTGTACCTTTAATTGACATAGACCCCAGTCCTCTCATAAAATGAGGATGGAATGGTACATTGGAAATGGTCGGGATAGCTCAGCCGGTAGAGCAGGGGACTGAAAATCCTCGTGTCACCAGTTCAAATCTGGTTCCTGATACAGGGTTTCATTGTATAAGGCCTTTTTACTTTTTAGAAAGTAATTGATAGGAAGTAAGATCCATATTCGAAATGAATATGGATCCTAATTTCTCCATCCTTTTTCTATCTTGGCGAGAAATACCCCATCTATTTGATATTTATAGATTATTTATAGATCTAGGTGGGTCGAGTTTCTTAAATTGGATTTAAATAAGAATATTCTAAAATGCAATTCCATTTTCTCTTTTTTTCTTTCGTTCAAAAAATGTTATTTCCTATTCAATCTTCCGATTTGACTTTATAGAACCGACCTAAGCAAATCTAAG